CTATACCCGATTCATAACTAGAAAGTTTCTCTGGCCCCTTTCTAATCGGGGCTAAAACCCCCGAAATGAAAAATGCCAAAATGGGAATAAGACTTGATATTATTAGAAATGCCCAAAAGAGATCATATTCGTAAAGCAAAAACATAGACGTACTCCTATGAATGTGGAAAATATCCCAGATTCGTCGATTCAAATTGAAGTTGTCAAGTCATCCAAAATTGTTTAGTCAAAACAAGAATTTATTTTGACAGCTAGTTTCCTTTGTTTATTGTGAGGCATATCTCATTTCAAGATTCATCGACTGACTTGACTGGGATCCTATTTCCAGTCTACTTAATTTTTTTATTTCGATTTTCTTTAATTTCTTTAGTTAGTATAACTCTAACTATTACTCTTAGACAAATTATCTTGTTTTCGCCTAGGATCTTTGCTAAAGAAAGCGAGTTCAAAATAAAATAGAATTTTTCAAAAATTTGATTTATAGATTTCGATTTTATTAGGAATAAAATCAGGAGGTCTTTTTGTCGTTTTTTTTTTTCTTAGTGATTTAGAATATAACAAGTATTCAAATGTAAGAGAATGCATAAGTATTTACGTCTCAGGATTTCGAATATCTTAGTGTTGGTATATTCCTTTTATTAATATCTAGGTGGGTTTTTTTTCTTGATTGAATACAGAAAAAGAGAACCATCCCCCCGTTTTTTGTTGTACTTCACTAGCTCTAGCTAAGGTACACGAAGACAAAGCTTATTTTATTACATTGTTGACGATGAAACTTACCAAGGAGGTTCGTTTTTCAACAAACTTTGGCTTATCCACAAATACATCAGGTTATTCCCTAGATTTATGTATTTATGTGAATTACTCCATTGTAGTTTTTCATCGGGCTCATGTCAGGATTTTTACTTCTTAAATTCGTTAATATTAGGTATATGAAATAGAAGGAGTATGACTAACTTGATTGTGGACAGGAAAATTTATCTGGAATTTCCCTCCAAAGATTAATGGTGAAAGTTTATCCACGATTGTATAAGTATCGGTTCGACCCCGTGAAATGCGTTTTTCTTTCAGTTTTCTCTTCGATTCCCGTGTGTGAGTTTCGAGGAATAATTTAGTTTTCGATGAACTAACCAGTCACTTACAAGCAACAAACAAGTAATGAATAAATGAAAATTATAGAATTTCAAATTTTCATTTTTTTTATTTTATAGGGCTCTAGGGCTATACGGGCTCGAACCGTAGACCTTCTCGGTAAAACAGATCAAACTTATTATTATCAAAATGATCTGAACTGTTTCAAAGACCCAACGTGCATTTTTTTTGCATTGGGCTCGTTCATTAACTGATAGAAATATCAGTTAATCCGCCATATTTTTTCTTGACAGTGACAGAAAAATAAGATAAGGAGATGGCTCCATATGCTCTGATTCATTAGTTGGGATTCTGATCCAGTAGCACTACCAAAGTGTTTCAAAGGGGGGTTATCTTGACGTAGGTTTGCCTCTGACCTAGATCATTTTAAGTTAAATGAAGTCTCTATCGTTTAAAAAAGAAAAAAATATGAAACTTCATACACCTTAAAGTTCATAGGACGAAAAGATATTTTTTGAGGACCTTATACTCATTATGCCTAGCATTGAATGTACTGGTATTCACCTTATCAATATCTCAAATCAATGATGGGGTCTCTTTGGTACCTAAATGGGGCACCAAAATCGGACCGAACCATTTGTCAGGCTATTGTTCCCTTAAAGTTCTGGAGTAAGACATCGATTTATCAATAAGACCAATTTCTTTTATTGTATGATGGACTCCCCTGAAAAACATTGGCGCACGTGTAAACGAGTTGCTCTACCAACTGAGCTATAGCCCTTAGTGCTTGTGATACATATTTTATCATGTATATAATTTCTTGTCAAGATCAATATTCTATGATCCAACATCATAAATTTTTGAATGGTATTGCTTATTAACCAATATTTTATTTATAATCTATCCATGGGGATGGGTTTCATTTCGTTCTCTTTGGGATCATAAATAACCTACTTAACTCAGTGGTTAGAGTATTGCTTTCATACGGCGGGAGTCATTGGTTCAAATCCAATAGTAGGTAGGACTTATTAGATACCGAAGTAAATGGTATCTAACTAAGTTTTTTGACCCACCTTCCCTAAAATATTGATTTTTTATTTCATTTTTGAATTCCGTTGTATCAAAATTGGATTATGCTTGATTGGATTCACTCGACAAAATCCAATCTAAATAGGGTTTAGAAACAGAACTTATTTTGATTATTCGAACGAACCAAATAGTTATGAAATCATATTGACAGCCTCTACTCTTGTCCTAGCCCGGCGGAGAGCTAGATTTGACTCAATTATTTGTCTCTTTCCTTCAGCTTTTCTAAAATTAGCTTCTGCTAGTTCACGAGTTTGTTTAGCTTCTTCTGGATCAATATCACTACCCCTTTCTGCATCATTTACTAAAACAGTGATCTGAT